AGGATTCCCAAGAAATTCTTCGATTTCTTCCGGAAGCAGATGATTATTCATCTGCTTCTCACGTTCCGTGAATAGCCGGGACATTGAGGAATCCCCAGAAAGGCATTTCGGGAATCGGTCTGATTCTATCTCTGTTCGTTCCGTTTGAAGAAAGGAAGGATCCCAAAGAATCGATCTTTCTTTTAGTTGTTGAATCTCTCTTTGATTGATCAATGTGTGATATTCCGAATCCTCATTACTAATGGAATCAAAATGATCTCTGGGTTGATCAGAAGATCCTTTCAATTGGCTAGAATCCGTTACTTGAACGAAAATAGATCTTGTGGAATCATATTGCATATTTGACGATACATTCCGTACCTTGCTAAAAAATCGATCCTTGTTTACCAACCACACATTGTATAACCAAATCCAATTCTCTCTCGATACGTTCCTCAAAAAATCCGATTCGTGCGGATTCTTCCCCCAACTAATGAAGAGGTCTTGGCGGAATTGCCACATATGAAATTGAGCACAATTTTGCAAAGAAATACCCCACTTGTTTCTCGAGAGGAGATGGGAAACATGCTCAATATCATTTGATTGAATAGTTGACCCAGCTCCTTGTTGTTTGAAGAAACCCTCCACTTCAATTGGTCTTTTTTCACAAAAAGCAGACATGAGATAACAAATCCGGTGTTTCACTAAGATTTCGAATAGCTGTCCCGAATTCAAGTTAATTATGTTTCGCTTCTTCCTCGGAGAAAGACGATCAAACAATTCCCAATCATGGTCCTTGCGGATCGGATCATCCGTATAGGATACAAAAGGAGACTCCAGATATTTGATATCTTTCTCTTTGAATGAGATCTCAATTCCAGCTACGGTTTCATTAGATATCTTACAACTATAATCCCTCTTTTTTCCGATCCGGTTCCTCCACCACCGCGAACCCCAGTTAGATTCAGGCATGATACACTTTTTAGTTATTGGGAGAACCCAAGTACTCTCTTTCGGATCCATGAAACAACTCTCAGAGATCTTTTTCCCTTTTGGAAGATACAGGAGCGAAACAATCAACCTATTGATATTGGAAGACCCAAAAGATTCTTCCAATGTATCATTTCTGGGTCCAATGGAATTCATAGGTATAGGAAGAAGCCCCATCAAAGAGAGATTTTTTCTTTCGACCATATTTCGATTGTTAATACGATATATAAGGACCGCTACTGCAAGCAGTACTACACTTTTGATCGTGAAATATCGATTGCTTGTTGAACCCTGTGAATCGCGTGAAAGTAGGATACTCCAAATTCGGGGGTCAAAGAGTTTCATAAAACGTTCTTGGTGGAAAAAAATGTGAGTGAAAGATCCCACGGAATCGAATTTGGTCCACGAATCTAAGAAATAGTGAGAATTCTTGATCCCTCTCAATATCTCTCTCAATTCGAAGATCCAGGATTTTAATGGATGTCGTTTCACTGCTTCCTGCTTCATTGATTCCTCCTAAGGATTTCATTTCAATTGGAATTTGGTTATTCACGATGTACGACGATCCCCGTTACGCATCCATGGCTGAATGGTTAAAGCGCCCAACTCATAATTGGCAAATTCGTAGGTTCAATTCCTGCTGGATGCACGCCAACGGGAACGTTCAATACGTCTATTGGAATTGGCTCTGTATCAATGAAATCTCATCATCCATACATAACGAATTGGTATGGTATATTCATACCATAACATATGAACAGTAAGAAATAGAATTCTTATCGATACTGGAACTCATAGGGAAGAAAATGGATTTATGGATGGAATCAAATATGCAGTATTTACAGACAAAAGTATTCGGTTATTGGGGAACAATCAATATACTTCTAATGTCGAATCAGGATCAACTAGGACAGAAATAAAGCATTGGGTCGAACTCTTCTTTGGTGTCAAGGTAATAGCTATGAATAGTCATCGACTCCCAGGAAAGGGTAGAAGAATGGGACCCATTATGGGACATACAATGCATTACAGACGTATGATCATTACGCTTCAACCGGGTTATTCTATTCCACCTCTTAGAAAGAAAAGAACTTAAATCAAAATACTTAATAACACGGCGATACATTTATACAAAACTTCTACCCCGAGCACACGCAATGGAGCCGTCGGCAGTCAAGTGAAATCCAATCCACGAAATAATTTGATCTATGGACAGCGTCGTTGTGGTAAAGGTCGTAATGCCAGAGGAATCATTACCGCAAGGCATAGAGGGGGAGGTCATAAGCGTCTATACCGTAAAATCGATTTTCGACGGAATGAAAAAGACATATCTGGTAGAATCGTAACCATAGAATATGACCCTAATCGAAATGCATATATTTGTCTCATACACTATGGGGATGGTGAGAAGAGATATATTTTACATCCCAGAGGGGCTATAATTGGAGATACCATTGTTTCTGGTACAGAAGTTCCTATCTCAATGGGAAATGCCCTACCTTTGAGTGCGGTTTGAACCATTGATTTACGTAATTGGAAGTAACCAATTAGGTTTACAACGAAACCTAGAAATCGATCACTGATCCAATTTGAGTACCTCTACGGGATAGACCTCAACAGAAAACTGAAGAGTAACGGCAGCAAGTGATTGAGTTCAGTAGTTCCTCATATAAAATTATTGACTCTAGAGATATAGTAATATGGAGAAGACAAAATTGTTTGAAGCACCGACAGAGCCGGAAGCACCCCTTGTTTCAAAGAGAGGAGGACGGGTTATTCACATTTCATTTGATGGTCAGAGGCGAATTGAAAGCTAAGCAGTGGTAATTCTACCCCCGGGGAAAAATAGATATGTCTCCTACGTTACCCGTAATATGTGGAAGTATCGACGTAATTTCATAGAGTCATTCGGTCTGAATGCTACATGAAGAACATAAGCCAGATGAAGGAACGGAGAGACCTAGGATGTAGAAGATCATAACATGAGTGATTCGGCAGATTTGGATTCCTATATATCCACTCATGTGGTACTTCATCATACGATTCATATGAGATCCATCTGTCTAGATATCATATACATCCAGAAAGCCGTATGCTTTGGAAGAAGCTTGTACAGTTTGGGAAGGGGTTTTGATTGATCAAAAAGAAGAATCTACTTCAACCGATATGCCCTTAGGCACGGCCATACATAACATAGAAATCACACTTGGAAAGGGTGGACAATTAGCGAGAGCAGCGGGTGCTGTAGCGAAACTGATTGCAAAAGAGGGTAAATCGGCCACATTAAAATTACCATCTGGGGAGGTCCGTTTGATATCCAAAAACTGCTCAGCAACAGTCGGACAAGTGGGTAATGTTGGGGTGAACCAGAAAAGTTTGGGTAGAGCCGGATCTAAGCGTTGGTTAGGTAAGCGTCCTGTAGTAAGAGGAGTCGTTATGAACCCTGTAGACCATCCCCATGGGGGTGGTGAAGGGAGGGCCCCAATTGGTAGAAAAAAACCCACAACCCCTTGGGGTTATCCTGCGCTTGGAAGAAGAAGTAGAAAAAGGAATAAATATAGTGATAGTTTGATTCTTCGTCGCCGTAGTAAATAGGAGAATATTGAAAATAGAATATGTTTCCTCGTCTTTACAAAAAAAAAAAGAAAAAGATAGGAGTAATTAGCTGTGACACGTTCACTAAAAAAAAATCCTTTTGTAGCTAATCATTTATTGAGAAAAATTGCAAAGCTCAACATTAGGGCAGAAAAAGATACAATCGTAACTTGGTCCCGGGCATCTACCATTATACCCACAATGATCGGCCATACAATTGCTATTCATAATGGAAAGGAGCATTTGCCTATTTATATAACGGATCGTATGGTAGGTCACAAATTGGGAGAATTTGCACCTACTCTGAATTTCCGGGGGCACGCGAGAAATGATAATAAATCTCGTCGTTAATTAATAAAGTGAATATGGGTGCTCGTCGTTTATTGGTGGGAGGTGAACCTTATGATAAAGAGTGACCCGGATGTAGAAGTATACGCTTTAGGTCAACATATACGTATGTCTGCTCATAAAGCGCGAAGAGTAATTGATCAGATTCGTGGGCGTACCTACGAGGAAACGCTTATGATATTAGAACTCATGCCTTATCGAGCATGCTATCCGATTTTTAAATTAGTTTATTCTGCGGCAGCAAATGCTAGTCACAATATGGGTTTCAACGAAACGGCTTTAATCATTAGTCAAGCCGAAGTTAATGAGGGTACTATCATGAAAAAGTTAAAACCCAGAGCTAGAGGGCGTAGTTATCCGATAAAAAGACCCAGCTGTCATATAACTATTGTATTGCAAGATATATCTAAAGATAAAAACTATTTCATATGGTTAAGAAAATATGGATGGATATATAAAGATAAGTATACAGATGTCAGAGAGAGGTATCCATATATGATGGATCATATGCTATATCGGAACAGAATGACATGGACTAATAGAGAAATGATATGGCCTTATAGAGACAGCGAGGTGTTATGGGACAAAAAATAAATCCACTCGGTTTCAGACTTGGTACAACCCAAAGTCATCATTCTGTTTGGTTTGCACAACCAAAAAGTTATTCCGAAGGTCTCCAGGAAGATAAAAAAATACAGGATTGTATCAAGAATTATGTACAAAAAAATATGAAAATATCCTCTGGTGTTGAGGGAATTGCACGCATAAAGATTCAAAAAAGAATCGATCTGATCCAGGTCATAATATATATGGGATTCCCAAAATTGTTAATAGAGGGCAGCCCACGAGGAATCGAAGAATTACAGAGAAATGTACAAAAAGAATTTAATTCTGTGAACCGAAAACTTAACATTGCTATCACAAGAGTCGCAAAACCTTATGGACAACCTAATATTCTTGCAGAATTTATAGCCGGACAATTAAAGAATAGAGTTTCATTCCGAAAGGCAATGAAAAAAGCTATTGAATTAACTGAACAAGCAGATACAAAAGGAATTCAAGTCCAAATTTCAGGGCGTATCGATGGAAAAGAAATTGCACGTGTCGAATGGATCAGAGAAGGTAGGGTTCCCCTACAAACCATTCGAGCTAAAATTGATTATTGTTCCTATACAGTTCGAACTATCTACGGGGCATTAGGAATAAAAATTTGGATATTTGCAGGCGAGGAATAATGGTCCTTTGGTTGTCTTTCTATTTCACCCATCTGGCAATTGAATAAAAAATCACAAACTCGTTTATTTTTTTCCGTTCAATCAAAACAAATTCTAATTTTTCTAATTCTTAATTCTCTTAATTCTATAGGGTTTAATAACAATTTGATTGACTCCATCTAATTGCTATGCTTAGTGTGTGACTCGTTGGTTTTTTATTTAGGGTTAGGATTAAAAAACAAGGGACTGTCCCCCAGTATGAACTAATAACTATATAACTAATAACCAGCTCATTGCTTCGTATTATCTGGATCCAAGGAACCAGTCACTATATGATATGATGTATCGATCATATTGTTGTAGCAACTGAAATCTTTTTTACATAAAAGAAAAATAAATCAGATTATTAAGGTTGTGAAAGAAAAAACAAAGGGATATGGATAGATGGAAGGGTGAGAGAAAGAAAGAAAAAGAATAGCAATGATATATTATTCCAATATGTATGGTCTATGAACTATCTCATAAAAAAAGGCAGTGTAATAAAGCATTAAGTAATAAAGCATTAATATATACTATATTTGATTCGTCCATTGCAATTAAAAATGCGGGCACGGCTTGGGGAGGGATTTTTTCCTTATCCTATTTCAATAAGGAACTTATCTACTCCAATTAATAATTAGATGAATCCAATTCCTAAGAAAAATAAAAATAATAAAGAGCATCGAGTCAATAAAGACTGAGAAGATTGATTCAGGAACAAATTTTATTAGGAGCTCCATTGCAGAGTTCGGGCCTAGCCATTAATCGAGAAGCGATGGGAACGACAGAACCTGTGACTGCGGAAGATTCCCTTGAAAACGAATCCTAATGATTCATTGGGTGGGATGGCGGAACGAGCCAAGAACCAATTCATTTATTCTGATAGGTCGCGGGATGCTACTACGAATGAAAGGGATGTTGAAAGAGCAAATATTCGCCCGCGAAAGCCTTATTGGGTTGCTAAGTTTTGGGCGATTCAATAAAGGTAAAAATGAAGATTCATTAATTATAAAAGACAATTACGTTATATATATTTATTTATTTATATATATCTGTACTATTATTGAATCGTTTCATTCGCGAGGAGCTGGATGAGAAGAAACTCTCATGTCCGGTTCTGCAGTAGAGATGGCATTGAGAAACAACCATCAACTATAACCCAAAAAGAACCAGATTTCGTAAACAACATAGAGGAAGAATGAAGGGAATATCTTATCGAGGCAATCAAATTTGTTTCGGCGGATATGCACTTCAGGCACTTGAACCCGCTTGGATCACATCTAGACAAATAGAAGCGGGGCGACGAGCCATGACACGATATGCGCGTCGTGGTGGAAAAATATGGGTACGTATATTTCCAGACAAACCTGTTACAGTAAGGCCTACCGAAACACGTATGGGTTCGGGGAAAGGATCCCCCGAATATTGGGTATCCGTCGTTAAACCGGGTCGAATACTTTATGAAATGGGTGGAGTATCAGAAATTGTAGCTAGAGAAGCTATTTCTATAGCTGCGTCCAAAATGCCTATACGAACTCAATTCGTTATTTCGGGATAGGGATGTGGAACGAAAATAAAGGGGCCTTTGTGGTGAAAAACCGCAGTTTATTTATTTATGGACAAACAATATTTCTTCTTTTTTTTCTTCGCCCTTTGCATTGAAAGAAAAAAAAGATAAAAAAAAAAAATAATAATATGATTCAACCTCAGACCTATTTAAATGTAGCGGACAACAGCGGGGCTAGAGAATTAATGTGTATTCGAATCATAGGAGCCAGCAATCGCCGATATGCTTATATTGGTGACGTTATTGTTGCTGTAATCAAAGAAGCAGTGCCAAATATGCCTCTACAAAGATCAGAAGTGATCCGAGCTGTAATTGTACGTACATGTAAAGAACTCAAACGTAACAACGGTATGATAATACAATATGATGACAATGCAGCAGTTGTCATTGATCAAGAAGGAAATCCAAAAGGAACTCGAGTTTTTGGTGCGATCGCCCGGGAATTGAGACAGTTGAATTTTACTAAAATAGTCTCATTAGCCCCTGAGGTATTATAAATACTAATAGATGAGAACATAAAATAATGGGGTATCTGAATTAGATTCAATTAATTAGTAGAATACATTAGTAGATTGTTTCTCACGCATATACCTTTAATAATTCATAAAAATGAATAATTCATAAAAAAAAGAATAAAAAAGCAGAGCATGTTGCTTATATAAAAACGCGGAGGCACCAATAATTATAGTTCATCATGGGTAGGGACACTATTGCCGAAATAATAACTTCTATACGAAATGCTGACATGGATAAAAAAGGAACGGTTCGAATAGCATCTACAAATACCACCGAAAACATTGTTAAAATACTTCTACGAGAAGGCTTTATCGAAAATGTGAGAAAACATCGAGCAAGCAATAAAAATTTCTTGGTTTCAACTCTGCGACATAGAAGGAATAGAAAAGGACCATATAGAACTGTTTTAAAACGTATAAGCCGACCCGGCCTACGAATCTATTCCAACCGTCGGAGAATTCATAGGATTTTAGGAGGAATGGGTATTGTAATTCTTTCTACTTCTCGGGGTATAATGACAGACCGAGAGGCTCGACTAGAAGGAATCGGAGGAGAAATTTTGTGTTATATATGGTGACCTTTCTGGTATCCGAATTGCACCCGTAACTTCCTATTTTGTTTTGTGAAAAAAAAAAGGAAAGGCGGGTTGTCTAATATCACTCCTCCTCCATTAGTTGATAATTCAAGGGGGTTACCTGGAATGAAAGAACAAAAATGGATTCATGAAGGTTTAATTACTGAATCACTTCCCAACGGTATGTTTCGGGTTCGTTTAGATAATGAAGATCTGATTCTAGGTTATGTTTCAGGGAGGATCCGACGTAGTTTTATACGGATACTGCCGGGCGATAGAGTGAAAATTGAAGTAAGTCGTTATGATTCAACCAGGGGACGCATAATTTATAGACTCCGCAACAAAGATTCGAATGATTAAATTAAGCGGCTTTTTCAGCATCCCTCTCGTGCGGATACAATTGGAGGTTCAAAATTTCAAGAGACTTATTTTCTTCCAAAAAGTAGATTCAGAATTAAGGTAAGGAATGACAAATATGAAAATAAGGGCCTCCGTTCGTAAAATTTGTGAAAAATGTCGACTGATCCGTAGGCGGGGACGAATTATAGTAATTTGTTCCAACCCGAGGCATAAACAGAGACAGGGATAATCTTTCTAAAAAGGGACTCTACAAAGGACCCAATACACAAATCAAATAAAAGGCCTGTTTTGACATGAAATGGATATATCCGTATATCTCTGACTCATATTTATGAGATGATAAAATATGACAAAAACCATACCAAGAATTGGCTCACGCAGGAATGGACACATTGGTTCACGTAAGAATGGACGTCGAATACCAAAAGGAGTTATTCATGTTCAAGCAAGTTTCAACAATACCATTGTAACGGTTACAGATATACGGGGCCGGGTGGTTTCTTGGTCCTCAGCCGGTACTTGTGGCTTCAGGGGCACAAGAAGAGGGACGCCATTTGCTGCTCAAACCGCAGCCGCAAATGCTATTCGTACAGTAGTAGATCAGGGTATGCAACGAGCAGAAGTCATGATAAAAGGTCCGGGTCTTGGGAGAGATGCAGCATTACGAGCCATTCGTAGAAGTGGTATACTATTAAGTTTTGTCAGAGACGTAACCCCTATGCCGCATAATGGATGTAGGCCTCCTAAAAAAAGGCGCGTATAGAAACAAGAATTGAACGGATTTCAAGAGAAATAAATGATTCAATGATCTGATCAAATAAAATTACTATGCTTCGAGAGGAAGTAGCAGTATCTACTCGGACACTACAGTGGAAGTGTGTTGAATCAAGAGCAGACAGCAGGCGTCTTTATTATGGGCGTTTTATTCTGTCTCCGCTTATGAAAGGTCAAGCCGATACAATAGGCATCGCGATGCGAAGGGCTTTGCTTGGAGAAATAGAAGGAACATGTATCACACGCGTAAAATCTGAAAAGATACCACACGAATATTCTACCATAGTAGGTATTGAAGAATCAGTACATGAAATTTTAATGAATTTTAAAGAAATTGTATTGAGAAGTAATCTGTATGGAACTCGCGACGCATCTATTTGCGTCAAGGGTCCTGGATATGTAACTGCTCAAGACATCATCTCACCGCCTTCCGTGGAAATCGTTGATACTACACAGCATATAGCTAGCCTGACAGAACCCGTTGATTTGTGTATTGGATTACAAATCGAGAGGAATCGCGGATATCGTATGAAAACACCAAATAACGCTCAGAAAGGAGGTTATCCTATAGATGCCGTATTCATGCCTGTTCGAAATGCAAATCATAGTATTCATTCTTATGGGAATGGGAATGAAAAACAAGAGATACTTTTTCTCGAAATATGGACGAATGGAAGTTTAACTCCTAAAGAAGCACTCTACGAAGCCTCCCGTAATTTGATTGATTTATTTATTCCTTTTCTACATGCAGAAGAACAAGACACAAATTTAGAGGACAATCAAAATAGGGCTACTTTACCCTTTTTTACTTTTCATGATGGATTGGATAAACTAAGAAAAAACAAAAAAGAAATTGAATTGAAATGTATTTTTATTGACCAATCAGAATTGCCTTCCAGGACCTATAATTGCCTCAAAAGGTCCAATATACATACATTATTAGACCTTTTGAATAAAAGTCAAGAAGATCTTTTGGAAATTGAGCATTTTCGCATAGAAGATGTGAGCCGGATATTGGGCATTCTACAAAAACATTTCGTAATT